TTAAAGAACGCCCCTAAGAGCCCGCAAAGACAAGAATGCAGGTAAAAAAAACAAAATAATTAACGGCACACCATGAAATATTCCAAGATAACTACATTTCGAAATCCCCACCCCCCTTGGAATAAGAGCAGTTGAAAATCTGCCATGCATCACTCTGGTGTACAACACCATTATTCTGGCCCCTCCAAAGAAAAAAAGTAAGATAAAACAGAGCACATAACCAAAAGGAAAGATTCTACAAATTCTCATTCCTATTATCACCTCTCCTAAGAACCCTAGCCTAGGAGGGCATCTTATTGAGCACACAATCAAAAGGCACCATCACAAATTTCTGCCTGGATAAACCATTTCAAGCCCCCCATAAACTACAAGCCTACGCCTCTTTACTTTTCCGTAAAATTCTCCAAGGACCCTGAATAGCCCAGAAGACCTTAGCCCGTGGGCAATTATTATATAAAGGGCGCCCACCCATCCTACAGTAGTTCCCCTAAGAATTGCTAACTGAACTAAGCTTATGTGCCCAACAGAAGAATAAGCCACTAGAGACTTTCTATCAATCTGACGTAGGCATGCAACAGATCTTAATACACCCCCTCAAATACCAACATTAGCCCAAAAAACTTGCAGAGAGAACCTCAACTGACCAAAGCAGCCTATAGCTCGCATAAGGCCAAACCCTCCTAACTTCAACAACAGCCCAGCTAAAGCCATAGAACCAGCAGTGGGAGCCTCAACATGCGCCTTAGTTAACCACAAATGGAAGGGATAGCAGGGAATTTTAACAAAAAAAACCACTACAACAGCACAGCCCCACACCCCCATTCTTCTAGCCACATCTCATCTAAACCCTATAAAAGAAGAATACCTTCTGTAGTAGTATCTGACAAGAAAAATTAGAAAAGGCAAAGACCCTCTTAAAGTATATAAAAATATGTAGAATGTAGCGGATACCCGCTCTGGCTGTCTCCCCCACTTTACAATTATATAGGCCATCGGCACTAGAGTCAGTTCAAAAAAGACATAAAACCAGACAAACCTTCAACAAGAAAATGCTAAAAAGCAGCAAATAACTACGCCTCATACACAGAGGCCTCTAATCCGCGGCTTTGCAGCCATCATCATTAAAGCCCCCAACCAAAACCTCAGAAAAATAAGTGAACCGCTTCACTCATCAACTATAAAGATTCTCCTTAACACGTAGCCCTCTAGAGAACCTCGATATAGAATAAAAGGAGAAGACAAGAAACAAACTAAAAAGAACTGCCAGCAGCCCATCATACCTGAAAAAGGAAGCAACCTAAGCAAAATTGCCAACATGCAGGACGTGAGACAACTCCCACCTCCCCGTTAACAGCGGGGCGTCCAAATTAGACTAACGCCCTAGACGGGAGAAAGTTCGATACCCTCTCTAGCAACAGATTAGAAGTCAATGCTAAGTCAACTTCCCGCCTAGTCCTTAGACCATTGTAAGGCCCCTCGAAATAGCTCATAGGCTAAGCCTAATACAAGAAGAACTAAAAACCCTCATCTGTACATGCCCACATCTTCCACACCCACACAATAGGCATGGAGAGCTGAAAAAAACAATAAAGATTCAACCTCAAAGACCAGGAATAAAATAGCCACCATGTAAAACCGAACGGAAAAAGGAGACCGAGAAGAAGAAAATGGATCAAAACCACATTCGTAGGGAGAAGCCTTTTGGGAATCCCGCACCCACAGATGGGACAGCCAATGACTAAGTCCTCCCAAAGCCGCTACAATCACTGTACAAATTAATAAGACTAGCCAAAATATATCCACCAACTCTAAAACGGCAAAGATGAGAACACATCACTAAAAGTCCACTGCCATCCTAGATTGCTCCAAACATAGATAAAAGAAAATACAAAAATCCAAATGATGTCAACAAAGTGCCAATACCAAATTGAGAAAGTTAAATTCAAATGACGAGACCTGGAGAAATGGCCTAACCGAGCTCGTCTCCAAGCGATAAAGAGAAAGAACAAGCCTCCCACTACATGCAACCCGTGAAGGCCGGTCAAAGAGAAAAAGCAGCACCCATAAACCCCATCAGCAAGGGTAAACTTAGCCGTAAAAATTTCGTAGCCTTGAACCAGCACAAAACATCCGCCTAAGATTATTACCAACCCTAATGTGTTTAAAGCAATCTTCAGCTCGCCAGCTTTGATGGCCGCCTGAGCCATATTACAAGGAAAGACCGTTCTTAGAAGAAGCCTAGTATTAAGTAAGGGCAATCCCCAGCAGGGCATAGTGTAAACCTCCTGGGGCCAAAAAAACCCTAAAGCTACTCCTGGGGCTAAAGCTCTATGAAAGAATGCCCAAAAAAAAGAAGCAAAAAATATCGTCTCCCTGATTAAAAACATACAGAAGCCGATTCGAATTCCTCGCTGCACACGGCGAGTATGCTTCCCCATAAAAGTTGCCTCCGAGATAATATCAGAAAACCACCAATAAACACAAGTTACTACCAACCCCAGTCCTACTAGAACACGATAGAATGGGTCCCCGTGTAAGAACTGCACAAACATTATTGCAGAAATCCCCAGCCTTCATGCTGTTAATAAAGGCCAAGGACTCTGGTCAACGCGATGAAAGGGACAACGTTTCACTACCCCCTAGTAGAATCCAGCCCTTTGAATATATCCCCTCCGTGCTTACGAGCATAGACCACCAATAAGGAAAGCCCAAGAGCCGACTCGCACACGCCTAACCCTAGAACGTAAAAAAAAAGATAGCCAGAAGATACTGGTACCCTAGCACAAATCCCACCTAAAACTCCCACCAGAACCACCTCAACGCATAAAAGGGCAGAAAGAATATGCTTAAATTGGGCCCCGAAAGCTAACCAACCTCCCAAAAACATAGAAAAAGAAAATACACTTATTACTCTTAGGCCGCTAATTCCCACTAGCTGCCTAGACTCCAAGAAAAAAGACACCTTCTAAGAAGACCGCCTAGCCCATTGCCAAAAATCAGCCTCTCCGAAACCCTCAATAATAGTGGGCATCATCGAATGATATGCACCGCAAAGCTCTACACACATTCCCTTAATTACTCCGGGAAGCTTCAGCTCAAATAAGCCCCGTGTTAAGCGTCCAGGAATCGCATCAATCTTTAACAGCAAACGAGGAGCACCCCATCTATGGAGCACATCCTCCCTAGTAACTAAAACCCGAGTAACCCCTCCAACTGGAACAGGCAAAGGACGATCAACAGTCCAATAGTCCTGAAAGTCCATAGGACTATCAACCCTTCGACTTACAATTCGAGAATCCCACTTAAATACCTCTGGGCCTCCATCAACCCCAACCTGATACCTCCAATACCATTGATGCGGCAAACTACTACTACATCAACTAAAGGATCCTCATTGGGTCTCATCATTGACATAAAGGGCAAAGACAGAGATAGAACAAATACAGACTAAAAAGATAAATGGCAGCACTGACCAAAAAACTTCGAGACGTCCGCACTCTAAGTAAACTCTGCACGTAGCTGTGTTAAACACTACTATTCGCATGAAAAAAAGAACAACAAAAGAAATAAAAACAGCAACAACCAAGCAACCTTCATAGACAATTTGAAGGTTGAAAGCTTGTACGGAAGCCGGCTCAGGCAACCTAGTTTGGCTCCACTCTAGCACCTAAGACGCGTACTGCCTCTTCTTTCTAAAAGTATCCTCCAAGTGCTGCATAATCCCAACTAAAGGAAAAAAGAGGAAATAGTAAATAGTCCCCCACTCCCCAGCCATTACAAACGGCTGGTCCACACCTTGGCTTCCTACGTAGGTTAAGATGATAAAGTTAAAAATCCAAGTCCAGAATAAAAACTGACAGCCAGGGTAGAAACAAAAGCCTTCTATCTTACCACACCAAATCTCTGGCAGGACAAACAGAACTAAAATAGAAAGCAACAATAGTACAATTCCGCCAATCTTGTTAGGTACGGATCGTAAAATAGCATAAGCAAATAAAAAGTACCACTCAGGGTGGATCCTAGCAGGTGTTTCTATATAATCACAAGCAATAAACCTACCTCCATCTAAAAGGCTGTAGGGATAGAAACTAATTATAAAAACAACAATAAGAAGACCTCCCCTAACCCCCACGAGATCTTTAACAGTAAAGAACCTGTGAAAACGCACTAAGTTGCACTCTCTGTCCAACCCAAGGGGGTTTCCTGACCCCGTCACATGAAGAAAGATCAGGTGTAGAAAGAACACCCCAAGAATTACGAAGGGAAGAAGAAAGTGAATCCTAAACAAACGCTTAAGAGTAATGTTGCCAACAGCATAACCCCCCCAGACCCACATAGCAATATCCCCCCCAAAAACAGGAACAGCTGTCACCATTCTGCTAATCACCTGAGCAGCCCAATACGCTATTTGACTCCAGGGCAGAACATAGCCGGTAAAGGCGGTAAGCATTACTAATAGAAGCAAAACCACACCTGTGGCCCATACTTTGTACATCCGAAAGGACCCGTAATAAATCCCCCGACCAACGTGGAAGTAGAGACACACAAACATAAAATTAGCAACATTGATGTGGAACCTACGCATTAGCCACCCAAAATTAACTTCTTTCATAATGAAGATGACCCTCCTATAAGCCAAGTCCTCATGAGCGGTGTAGTAAAATGATAGAAACCAGCCGGTCAATACCTGGCCTGCTACACACACGCCCAACAAAGACCCCAACCCCCACCAAACCCTTAAGTTAGCCGGGCAAGGTAAGTCGTAAAACGTACCTTTAACTACTGGGTAAATAGCACCCGAACCAATAGAAATATTTTTAGTCAACAGTAAGGGGAGCCGAAGCTCATCTTTCGAGCTTAAAACGAACACATAAATTCTGCCACCCCTACTAATCCATCTTACTCCGCATTCCTCGCAAAGAGCCACCTCTGTTATAGCTACAAAGCTTAGTTACGGATACCATGCAAATAGCTAAGACCAAGGCCAAGAAAACAAAAGAGAGTCTTCTAACCCACCTTCTATCCACCATCTCCCCGCCACTCAGAGAAGAACTCTCAATTAATCCGCCTAAAAGCACACTCCCAGCCCTAAACCACCCTTCATAAAAACAGAGGAAAAAAAAAAAAAAAAAAGCGGCCCCAAAAATCTGGGGGGGGGTTTTAATTTGCCCCAAAACCCCTTTGAAAAAGGGCCGGGGGGCCCGCGAAACAGCTTTTAAAAAGACAATTTTTATCCCCCCTAAAAACGCTAAAAAAAAAAGGGGCTTTACCCACACGGGCCCCCGGTAACCAAAATTTGGGCCCCTTAAAAAAACCAAAAGAAAACCCGCGGTTCCTAAAGTTGGGGGGTTAACCAGGGGGGGTGCCCCAAAAATCAGGGTTTTTACTACTCCCCTTTTTAAAAACCAAACCCCCCCTATTTTTACCTTTTGTTAGGGGGAAATTTTAGTTTTTTAACTACCCCAAAAGAATCCCGGGGAAGGGGTCCCCCCCCCAAAGCAAAAAAAAAAAAAGGCCCCTTACCCAAAATATTTACAAACCAAATTGACCAAAGCTTCGGTTCAAAAGGGGGCCCCAACCAAAAGGCCCCCAAGCCCCCCCCCGCAAAAAAAAAGGGGGCCTTACCTTTACTACTTTGGCACAAACCCAGGGGAGGTTGCTGCCCCCCCTAAAAAAAGGTTAAAACCTTTTTTTCCGCACTGGGACCGGGCCCCCCGGGGGGGGAACCCCAATTCAGGGGTTTCAACACTACGTTTTTTTAAACTATCCAAGGTTACCTAGTATGGCTTACCTTCTCTTCGTTTAGCTGAGCCAAGCTTTCTTTCCGAAAAGCAGTAGCATCATGCATAATTCGCAAGGCCATAACCTCAGTGAATGTATGACGAGCAACACAAGAAAAACCTCGATTAACCACCCACTCTAGAGACCTTGGACGATTGCCAACCAACAAAGGACGCCGACCACTAAAAAATGCTTCCCATTGCATGAAAATAAATAGAGATACCCTAACCATTACCATAGCACAACCAATTGTCCTCCACTGATTCCAGTAGTAGTAAAAAATAGGATAGTCGGGAATACGACGTGGCATCCCTCCTAGTCCCAGAAAATGCTGAGGAAAGAAAGTTAGGTTTACCCCCACAAAAGTTAAAAAGAAATGACCACGCGCCCAAGAACGGTGAAGGCAGTTTCCAGTAAACAAGGGGAAGTAATGAACATACCCAGCAAAAATAGTAAAAACAGCCCCCATAGATAGAACATAATGGAAATGGGCTACTACATAATAGGTGTCGTGTAAAGCCACATCAAGACACGCATTTGACAGAATAACCCCCGTAATTCCCCCCATAGTAAACTTTACAATAAAGCCCAAGACCCAAAGCACAGGAGCTTCAAACCTCAAGTGAGAGCCGTAAATAGTGGCGATCCACCTGAAGACTTTAACCCCAGTAGGCACAGCAATCAACATAGTAACCGCTGTGAAGTAGAATCGCGTATCTACATCTAGTCCTACAGTGTACATATGGTGCCCCCATACAATAAAGCCTAAAACACCAATAGAAATTATAGCATACATCATCGCCACCGAACCAAAAACTCGTAGCTTCTTAGTATAAAAAACTAACACATGAGAAACCAACCCAAACCCAGGCAAGATCAGAACATAAACCTCTGGATGGCCAAAGAACCAAAAAAGGTGTTGAAACAAAACTGGATCACCCCCTCCAGAAGGATCAAAAAACCTACAATTGAAATGACGGTCCATGATCAGCATAGTTAGCCCCCCAGCTAAAACTGGAAGAGAAACCAACAGTAAGAACCTCGTAACAGAAAGCGCCCAAACGAAAGGGGGGCAATACTCAGCTTTAAATGTCTTTCTTCGAACATTTAAGAAAGTAACTAAATAGTTAATTGAGGCGGCAGATGACCTAATCCCCGCCAAATGAAGACCCAAGATTATCAAATCTGTTCTTATGCCCCCCGAATAAGGAGTGCTAGATAACGGAGGGTACATAGTCCACCCCGTCCCCCTTCCATAATCAATAAAACAAGAAACAATCACTAAGTAAAGGGCAGGAGGCAGCACCCAAAAACTAAAAGTATTCAGCCGCGGGAACCTCATATCAATGGCACCCAACATCATAGGCAAGAGCCAATTACCAAACCCACCAATTAAAACAGGCATTACAAAAAAGAAAATTATTATAATAGCGTGAAGTGTAACAATTCCGTTATACACCTCAGAGCTAGGAAGCCACATCCCCGGACGCCTTAACTCCAACCGCATTATCCAACTAAGATTTAACCCACCGAACCCAGACCACATTCCCAACATTAAGTACATTGTACCAACATCTTTATGTGAATTAGCTATAAGCCAACGAGACCAACGCACCACTTACTATAACTATATTACAAGATCACTATTACAGAACCTCTGAAGCCAAATGTCCTTTCGTACCCTAAGGCTTTCCATTAAAAAGAAGATAGAAACCGACCTAGCTTTCGCCGATCTGAACTCAGCTCACGTTGGATTTTAATGGGCGAACGAACCAACCCTTGAAACCGCCTACAGCTTCAGGACATCCAGAGCCAACATCGAGGTCGCAAACCCACCCATCTATAAGGACTGTCAAGGCGGATTACGCTGTTATCCCCGGAGTAACTTCTTCTACTAATCATACCCTTAAACCTTATGGGTCATTACTCACCAGAATTAAATTTTAAGGGGTCTACTTTTGCCCCCTTGCTGCCCCAGCCAAAACCATAAGGCAGAAAAAGTAGCCTCCCACTATTCTGCACATTAATTTCTAACTTCACGGGGTCTTCTCGTCTTTCTTTACCAAGGAAGCATTTGCACATCCAATTCAAGTTCACTTAAACAAGCTAGAGACAGAAGAAAACTCGTCAAACCATTCACAGGGCCTACAATTAACTAGGCCATAACTTAGCTACCTTAGCACGCTTTACCGCATCCGTTTAAGTTTAAACTCACCGGGAAGGCACGACTCCTTATGTTATCAAGGAGCCATGTTTTTGTTAAACAGGCGGTTTTCATTTTTGCCGAGTTCCTTTAGCTTTGCTTATCAAGATTATTTGTTTTACGTCTAATTCCCCGAATTAACAAACCCCACATATTTAGCTACTCATCTTTACATTATCACCCTCACATTTTAGTTTCGTGAAGAGGTTCCGTTCAAACAAAAGGAATAAAATACGATCACTAATAAAAAATATTGAGGATTAACCCACTCTAAAAAGATAGCTCCTTTAAGCCCACTTTCCATTTATTTTATTAATAAACCTTTAGTTGTTCCCTTCAGCTTAGCCTGAAGGGACTGAGCTACCATCAAAGGCTGGGGGTTTTATTCCCCCAGCCTACTTGATGAAACCTATACTTAAATATATTTACGAAACAGCCAGCTATCAGTCAGCGCGAAAGGTATTTCGCCACTATTTTTCCATCTAAAGATAGCTTATTACGCCAACCTCAGTAAAAAAATAGATCGCTAAACTTTCGGGGATCTTCCTAGGGATAAACACTCATAAAGCCATGATGCAAAAGGTACGAGAGCCCACCACTGATTCTACCTTGATTAAAGTCTTTCGCTCACGCTACTTCTCTCTATCACTGTCAATGGCTTTTCTATCACCAGTACTAGGCCAAAAAAATGATTTACTTAGATCAACACTAAATTGCATATAACAGTTAGACAATTCAAGAGTAGGGGGGAGAATTTCGCTCCCCTTAGCGAAGGCCGAAACCTCGCTCCCCTCAGGACCTACCCACTAAATTACTCGCCTTGAACCCTCCGCTAAACCACTAATAAGAAAACCCCAAAAAATCTTATTAGGATAGGAAGAATTTGACACCAAATTAATTTTATAAGTAAATCATACCGGTACCGTGGAAATCTTCTTCGGCATAACACTACTAGAAAAACGATAAAAAACCCCATAAAAGATCTAATTAGGCCCCCCATAAGGAATCCATAATATCTATTAGCCAACAAATTGCCGCCTCCCAAGAATAACACCCCAGTAAGCCTTCTTAAAAAAATAATGTTAGAGTATTCAGCAATAAAAATCATACCAAAGCCGCCCCTACCATACTCAACATTAAAGCCAGAAACAAGTTCAGATTCCCCCTCAACAAAATCAAAGGGGGCTCGGTTTCTCTCGGCTAAAATGCAAAAACACCATCAAGGAAGAGCTAAAAACAAAACTCCCCCATTGCAACCCCTGACCTGAGAAATCCTTACAGCTTCTAAATCTAAACTTCCAGCAACGAAAAAGGGAGCTAGGTATAAGAAAACAAGTATAACCTCATAAGAAATAACCTGGGCTAGAGCACGAACCGCACCAAACATTGCGTAACGGGAGTTCGAAGCCCAACCACAAAGAACCACTCCGTACACTCCGACTCTTAGAACTCTCAAGACATAAAGGCCGCCCCAAAAAAAATAAATACCACCTCCCCAGACCCCCGGCCTACAACCCCACAAGAAAAAAGCATGAAGAAGCATTAAGCAAGGACCTAAGAAGAAAAGAATGGAATTAGATCTCCTAGGAGTAAAGTACTCTTTTCTAAAAAGTTTCACCCCATCAGCAAAGGGCTGAAAAACCCCCAACCACCCAACCATCTCGGGTGCCTTACGAACTTGCCTAGCCGGTAAAACTTTCCGCTCAAATAAGGTAAGATAAGCAACCCTTAGAAGAACTGCAACATAGAACCTAACAGACCAAACTAATACCCTCACCACCAACCGAATAGCCAAAGGCTTTTTAGTGAATGTAAGCCCCCCGTACTATTTATACTAATTCGGCCAACTTTGCGGGAAAGAGACAACCTCTCTTTTCAGGAACCAAAAACCTGCGTGCAACTACACTACCCCACATATCAGGGCGCACCTTCCAGTACCCCTACCTTGTTACGACTTATCTCAGCTCTTACCGAGAGCGACGGGCAGTTTGTACACAAGCTAGATTCACGTTCAGGGGAGCATACTAATCTTCCCTTACTCCTAAGTTCACCTTCGCTTCTTTTTCATAAAAAGGTCCGTATTTCAACTTAAAATTGTAACACCCACTCCCTAGAGCCATAGGCAGTATTACGACCTGAATTCAAGGAACTCTTCTACTTTTTAAAAGAATCCTTTAAGCCTGTTTCTCTTTGCTCAACAACAGGCTGACAACGGCAATACACCAACTGATTTTTCAAGGCTCAGTAAAATATGTCGAGGACTATCGGATTAAGGCACATATTCCCCTAGGTAGTTAACAAGCCGCCAAGTTCTTTGAGTTTTAAGCACATGCTCGTAGTACCCAAGCAGCGATGAGAAGCAAAGTTTTCGCCGGTAATAAATGGGTCTCTAATCCATGTCTCCTCCACCGATTCCGTGGAAACAGCCTAGAGAAAGGTTGTCACTTTCCTCAAAAATAAGGATTGCACCCCTCTTCTTGGCCTCGCCTTCCTCAGTTCCTTATTTCCCATTGCCTATCCACCTTTTACGCTTTCAATTTAATTTGAGCTACTCAGGTTTAACCGCGACTGCTGGCACCTGGTTGGACTCCTCTTACACACCATGACTTAATCAAGCTTTCGCTTATAGTTAAAGTCTATCCACTGGAGGTATGAATTCTATTGACAGTCATCGAAATTCTCTGATTGTATACGCGGATGGCTCAAAAAAGAAGCTACCGCTTCTTTTCCAAGCCTTTCACCTCACTCATTCTACGCCTTTACTACCATGTGTTAATTGACCAGGTGCTAACTAAACTAGGTAACCAGAACCAAACTAACATTTAGGCTGAAGGCTCTTAACCTACCTTTGAATTAAAAGTTCAACACTCTCATTAAGCTATCAGCCCCACTCCCTTCCCCAAGAAGACCTCACACTTGGAAGGCGCGCATGCTTTTTACACCAGAAATGAGCATTAAGCCAGGGGAAAAAATTTCCCTCCATCGGGGCATGAGCCCGGTGTACTAAAAATATACTACTTGCTTAACAGGTGGAGCTAAAACTCCCTCTCTTGATCCTAAGTCAAGCACATCTATCTGCCAACCCGTTGCTTCTGGGAAATTTCCCATTCTCTAAGTGCAAATTAGAAGTGTTTATTACACCAAGAAGCAATCACCCTGCAGAATTGCCTGCCCCTGCGGTTTACAAGACCGCCATTCTAGATAAACTAAAGATGATAGTGGAGGAATTAATTCCATAAAAAGGTTTACAGCCCTTCACCTATCTTCAGCCACCCACTAAATTAGATCTCAGGGACGTACCCACCTACGAGGCTGCAACTCATTATTGTCATTCAACTACGAGACCCAAAATTTTAAGGGCGACTATTGGGCATCAAAGTCCACCTAGCGCGACAAAACACTGTGTAAGGCCCCTTTCTTCCCTCCCCTCAAGACCAAGCAATAATTCTCACGAAAACGAAAACCTGAACTAACATAACAATTCACTCCAAAACGCCAATGCAAAAACCAACAGCAGCGGTTGCAATTAGCCCAACCACTTTACCCTCCCAAGCAAAGAAGCTCACCAACTCCCCCAAAAGAGCCAAAATAATATGACCACAAGAGACGTTAACAAGAAGTCGAATTCCTAAGATAAAAGGACGAATAGTCCACCTAAGAAGTTCGGCACAGACGACGAACAAGTTCAAGCCTAAAGGAGCCCCTTTAACCCAAACACCCTTAGCAAACTTACCAATGCCTCAAACAGTAGCCAACCTGCCCAAACTCCACAACGAAAGTCCCGTAATTAGCGTAAAAACAGGTATAACCCTCACTCCTTTAATAAAAGGAAGCATGCCAACCAGATTTACACTCAACAAAAGGACAGAAATAAAAGTCAAAAAATGGGCTCTGCCGGCCTTCTTAGTCCATTCGTGCTCGCTAAAGAACTTAGCTAGAGTAAGAACGAACCATCTAAAAACAAGCTCTAGCCTGCCCATCCTCAAAAACACCGGACTTAGAAAGGAGTAAACAATAAAATACGGTAAGAGAAAACAAAAGACCCCGCCCAACCTAAGCCTCCAATCAAACTGATCAAAATAAGTCCTCAAAACAAGAGCCACCTAAGAAATACCAATCCAGAAGACAACCTCCACTATGTACACTAGAAAGAAAAGCGCAAGCCAGTGATTGCACATAATTTCATTATAGTTAAGCAAAGATTTAAAAGCACGAGCAACCCCCCCCGGACCATAAGTTTCCAGTAATCCCTGGTCTATAGAGGCATTAACCCTCTCCGAAAGAACTATTCCACTATAAACCAGCGGCTGACCCCTAAGCCCATCTAAGAACCCTAACTCTCGAACAAACCTTTCTCGACCTGATGACCATCCCCTGCGCCCAACCACCAAAGCATCACGAACCCCCAAACCATCCTTATGTCCTCCCAAAAGCCAAAAAGCCCAAAACCCAAAGGGGCAAATAGAAAGGATTAGTGCTTTTCTAACATGACAAGGAAACATGCAGGGCATTACATAAAAAAAACCACAACCTTTCTCCCCCTTACCCAACACTCAGTAAAAAAAGGCCCCAACAATAACAATGAACGTCATAAGCACCAGAACACCCTCCATAACGAAAAGCACCAACCCCCCCTTTCCCCCTTCCAAAGTAGCCCCGACCGAAAACGAACAAGGGAAAAGACGGGCCCTATAATAGCAGCAGTTCAAAACTCTTACAAAAAAAATAAAAAAGCCACAGTATCCAACCCCCCTAAAAAAAATAGATTCGATGACTGCATCTTTAGAGTAAAACCCCCTAATAAAGGGAAAACCGCACAAGCCAATGCAAGCACCTCCAAAATACCATTTAATACCCTCAGCCCCTAAAAACCTAGCCCCTAAACGACGAAGATCTTGCCTATACCTTAAAATAACCAGGCCCACGCAAATAAATAATAACGCCTTAGTAACAGCATGCCTAATTAGGTGAAAAAAGCCTAGAAGGGGGAACCCTATTCTTACTGCAAATATTATAAAAGAAACCTGAGACAAAGTAGATAAAGCTACAACCTTCTTTATATCGTATTCAACACATGCATTGAGGCCCCTAATAAGCATAGTTATCAAGGAGGCCCACTGAAGAAGAGACAGAGATCTTCCTCTAAGCCTATCATGGTAACGAACTATTAAAAAGACTCCGGCGGTGACTAAGGTAGAGGAATGAACCGGAGAGGAAACCGGAGTAGGGGCGGCTATAGCCCGAGGCAACCAACTACAAAACGGGGAACTGGGCTCTCTTAGTCATCCCCTCCGGTAACTAGCCTCGAACCTAGCTACCCCTAAAAAACCTGCGCCTAACCTTCTTCTTCCCCATACTAAAAGCCCTTTGAACAACGCCAAAATCAAGAATCTATCTCCAAGCCGGTTAGTTAGGCCAGTAATTAGCCCCGCACTCAAAGAACTATGACACGGATAGAACAGAACCAACAAAAAGGAGAAGATACCTAAACCGTCCCAACCAATTATAAGCCCAAATAAGTTAGGAATGAAAATAAAAAGGATTATAGAGATAACAAAACATATCAAAAGCCTGTGAAACCGAATAGGGTGGACCGAAGACCCCATATAAGCATCCCTAAAGTGAAAAACCCTTTTAGCAATATAAAGCACCACACCCCTAAAAACCAACCCGACAGCATCCAAATAAAAGTCGATCCTTAAGCTCAAAGACCTAAAACGCACGACCTCCCACCTAAAAACAACCCTATCTCCCCCCAAAGAAAGCGCACCTAGAAACCTAAAAAAGGACATAAACCGACAAAATCTGCGACAATAACGCCCCACCAACACACGAGAAACCCCCTTAGGAGACCTTTGAGTCCCAAACCCAATGTACTAGTATACTTCTTCTCGCAGAAGCGGCGGGACTTCCACCATTTTGAGTTTTGGAAACTCAGAGTTTTAAATTAACCTAGCTCCCGACGGACCCCTGGAACCAAACGTTCACCAAAGAGACCACAACCCTTCATGCATTACACCACAGAAGCCAAGTGCTGGAGAGATCCAAACTCTCGAACGTTACCACATCAAAGTAACCCGCTAAGTCCCGGCTCAACACTGATGAGAAGGCGACTAGTCGCAACTGATAAATGACAACTACCCGTGATGTTTTCACCACTTCTCAAACTACAGCACCAAGTGCATACCCATCAAGTAAGGAACACTTATCACCAACATCGGCACTAATAGGCGGCTAGAAGACGTAGTCACCAGGCTGCTTTGAATTACTGAAAATCTCACGACAAAAAGATAATATCCCCAACTAACAACGGACCCGACGGCTAAAGGAATAAGAAGTAGAGGGCAAGCCCCAACTACGGCCACTATAACCGCAAGTTTGCCGAAAAACCCTAAAAAAGGGGGGAACCCCCCCAAAGAAAACAAAAAGAAACAACTAGCTAAACCTTCCCCTCCTCAAGAAGAAAGGCGCCAATCTCCCTTGCTAAACCGAAGAAACCCTGTCAAAGAAATCCAATACGCCAAAAGATAAAACCAAAGAACTCTTATTCCTCTAATACAAGCAGCCAGACTCCAGCCAGTATGGGCAATAGAAGAGTAACCAACTAAACGAGAAAGTCTAGTAGCACCAACGCCTCTAATAGAACCAACTAAAACACTCAGCCCCCTACAAACAAATAGGGCCCACCTTCCCTGACCAACTTGGGTCACCAGCATCAAAGGAACCAGTTTTTGAACCGTTAGAAGAAACCACATGCACTCCACACGAATACCTTTAAGAACCTCCACAACCCAAAAGTGAAAAGGGGCAGCACCAACCTTAACCATTAACCCCAGCGCCAAACATGCTATCACAGGCCCTAAACCTACCCACCCCCCTATCACTAAACCTATAATAATAACCCTAGAACCAAAGCTCTGAGCAAAAAAGTATTTAAACACAGAGTCGACCGACTGCTTGGTACTCCCAACCATTAGTGCCACAGCGCCAAACAAGTTTATTTCCATCCCTACCCAAGCGCCAAACCAAGTGGGCCTAGATAATCTAAAAATGATCCTAATCACCACCAATCTCCACGAAAATCTGAAATTACGAATTCTCAACTTACTCCCCCCCCTTATTCCAAAAAAAAAAATTTTAGAAAACGCTTTTTTACAAAAACTTTTTTTAAAAATTTGGAAAAAAACCTTTAAAATTTTAGGCATATAACAAAAAAACCGGCCTTTCCCCCAGGAAGCTCTTTTTTGGGAAAAACCCCGCAAAAAAAAAAAACAAAACCCCCCCCCCAAAACCCCCGAAAAAGCCCAATTTTTTTGGGTTCCCCCCTTTTTCCCCCGGGAAGAAAACTCCGGGGCCCCCAGGAAAAAAAAAAAAAAAAAAAAAAAGGAAAAAAAGGAAAAGGGCTACGACTAAATTCCTGTTTTACTACTAAAATTTCAACGAACTTCGGTCAAATCATAAAAAAATGGAAAAAAAAACAAAAAAAAATAAAAAACTTTTTTTAAAAAAGTTCACTGACTTTCAAGGAATTAATCGCAAAAGTAAAGAAGGTTTTCATTTTTCCAGAATTTTTTAAAAACCCATAAAAATTTAAGATTTTATTTTTTAGGTGATGGTTTTTTGGCAGTTTTTGGCCTTTTTTGGCCTTTTTTTGGTCCTTTTTGAGGCCAAAAAAAAGGGGGGTGAGCTAGACGCCAAAAATTTCTAAACTTTAGGTATATTAAAAGAGTTTTAAGTAAAATTTTATAAAAAAAAGGCCACTTGTAATATAAAAAAAAAGTATAAATTTCAAAAATTTTGATAATTCCCCTTAATAAGGGTATGATTTTCGGGGTAGGGTTCGGCCTTACTTAAAACGACGGAGGCGCGCGGTCGAACAATCGAACCTTGAGCTGCAAACGGGAGGCTTTTGTCTCTTTGGCCATGCCCCGGTACAGACCATCTTCATTCTGACTTCTATCAAACTCGGTTTCTACTTCCTTCTCTTCTCTTCTGAGAGAGACCTAAGACATGCTCCCATAGGAAAAGCCACGAATTAGGCTAGGGTTCGGCCTCCTAGGAAATGACAGAATGTGTAGTCGAACGCATTGCACCCTAGTTACGATCGGGGGACCTTTTCTCTTAGCCTTGTCCCGGGTCTTGAACGATCTCATCGCTCCCCGCCACCAGCTTAATCCGGTTTTCTACTTCCTTCTCTCCTACTCTATCAACAATGCGCGAGCTTTCGCTCTACTTCT